TTTGGCTTTACTCACGTCAGTGGCATATTTCTATGCGGGTCTTACCAAAAAGGGATTGGGTTATTTCGGGAAATATATTCAACCAACCCCAATCCTTTTACCCATTAACATCTTAGAAGATTTCACAAAGCCTTTATCACTTAGTTTTCGACTTTTCGGAAATATATTAGCTGATGAATTAGTAGTTGTTGTTCTTGTTTCTTTAGTACCTTTAGTGGTTCCTATACCTGTCATGTTCCTTGGATTATTTACAAGTGGTATTCAAGCTCTGATTTTTGCAACTTTAGCCGCGGCTTATATAGGGGAATCCATGGAGGGCCATCATTGACTAGTTTTTGAAAGATTCTTTTTTAGCTTATCCCAAGGTAATGTATACGTGGCTCAAAAAAAATATAATCTAATTAGGAAATCTAAATATACAACTCACTATATACAATCTAGAGTAATAGCCAAAGATATTAGAGTAGAGAGTTGTAAAAAAAAGGGGGAAAGAGATCTAAAAGATCTTTTTCCTAAAATTCTTGGTTGATCCACTTATATTATACCATTTTCTCCTGAATAGATATTCATTTTATATTGCTGGTCGGCCAATCCTAATATTTCCTATTCGGAATCCGAATTTGAATAAGAATTCTTGTGGTTTACGAAGTGTGAGTAAAAAAAGAGGGGTGCTCCATAGAAGGATTCCCCTTTCAGTTGATTTTCTTCAGCGATTGACCAAAATAAAATTTTCAGAAATAATAAATTGCGTGAACTTAGATCAATCAAATAATGATATTTCTATCCACTGATTCGGCCTAAGCAATTTGTCTATTTAGATTGTATCCATGCGGGAGAATGATAAAGAAAGGGGAAGAAGTATTTACAAACAAAAAAGGGATTCATAAAAAATAGGGTGATTCGGATCGGAGAGGGAGGTTTTACTCGGTATATTATATGTAAAAAAGCGCTATGCTATAAGTCAACTTGTTTTTCGACGCATAATTCTCGAATTCGATTGAATTTAAGATGAATGAAGAGTTGGTTTACGTTATGGAAGAAAGACGTGTATAGGTGATTGATATTAAATATTGACTAGTTATATATGAACTAAAGAGATATTCAATTTGCCCTACTACTAGAAATTTGACGGCTATTCCAATAGAAGTCTTTCCGTATCCTCTGGGACTGGGAGTTCAATGAATAAACAGATGAAATCAAGAAAAAAAATCGAAGAATTCAAAGAATGGTTCGGAACAAAGAAACGGACGGACGAAAGTCGTACAGATTCGCAAAGATTTTGTCGATAGGAACTAAAAAAGAGATATCGAAGTAAAGTAGTTTTGATCCTTGAATAAGATTATTACTTCAATTTGAAGTTTGTAGTGACTTCGACTGGATGAATTGTAGCGATGTAATATTAAGTTATAATTCATCGGCTGACTGTATCATTAACCGTTTTTTTTTGTATGAGGAACTTATCATGAATCCACTGATTTCTGCCGCTTCCGTTATTGCTGCTGGATTGGCTGTAGGGCTTGCTTCTATTGGACCTGGAGTTGGTCAAGGTACTGCTGCGGGCCAAGCTGTAGAAGGTATCGCGAGACAGCCTGAGGCGGAGGGAAAAATACGAGGTACTTTATTGCTTAGTCTAGCTTTTATGGAAGCTTTAACAATTTATGGCCTGGTTGTAGCATTAGCACTTTTATTTGCGAATCCTTTTGTTTAATCTTATAAATTCGAAAAAGCAATAACCCACGGGAAGGGCTGATTTGTGGATGAGGAATTAGCATACTCACTCGCTTTCATCCTTTCCGTTCGTAGTCTAAGGAACCCCCTTTTTTATTTTTTAGGAAGGGTTTAAATAAATAAATAAAGAAGGGGGTAATTCACCATTTCTAAATCGAATCTTTTTTGGCTCGATTTAGAAATAGTAAAATATATATATATATCAAAGGGGGGGGCAGGGCGATACAAAAAGAACTCTGTTCTTTTTTTTTTAGTCTATCTATAAGAGGAGATCATATGAAAAATGTAACCGATTCTTTCGTTTCTTTAGGCCATTGGCCATCCGCCGGGAGTTTCGGGTTTAATACCGATATTTTAGCAACAAATCTAATAAATCTAAGTGTAGTGCTTGGGGTATTGGTTTTTTTTGGAAAGGGAGTGTGTGCGAGTTGTTTATTTCAAGAATAGGCTGGATCCAACCAGCTGTACTTTTTATGTTATAACTAGGAAAAGTAGGTACATTATCTCACGAATGACTTCTGAATAAAGAAATCATATGCAAGAACCATAGCATTTCGTTATTCGTTGGTAAATCCGCTTTGATTCTCTATCAACCAAAAATGTGGGACCATTAACTATGGTTAAAGCTAAATCATTTGAAGTCCAGACGCAGCATGGTACTCTTTCTACCACAATATGAATATTAATATAGAGATGCTTTCAAAATGAATAATTTATCTATATAAGAACACTCATATGGATAAAATGATTTGAACCGCTTATTACAAAAATT